GGTGTAATCCGAAAAAGGATTCATAAGTTGTTGTTAAAGGAGTTGAAGTTAACAAATTCTGAGGAGTAGGTATCAATTTATGCCTAATTGCTCCGCCTATAGTTCCCTTAACTACATTTTCTAAACGAGCCAGAGCCAAACCGAGCTGGTCTTGTAAAAGATCCGCTACAGAGCGAATACGTTTATTTTTCAAATGATTCATATCATCAAGTGTACCCATGCCAAATTTCATCCCAATCAAATGATCGGCAGCTGCTAATATATCTCGTGGTAACAAAAATATATTGTTCTGAGGTATATTAAGATTAAGTCGCCAGTTAATATTTCGGCGACCAATCCTTCCTAATTCACACCTTTGGTGAAAGAATTTTTTTTGTAATTCCTTACATAAGGATTCAGAAAAAATTGGATCCCCACCTACACAAGAAAATTGTTGATAAAACTCCAAAATAGCATTTTCTTTTGACCCAATTTTTTTTTTCTCCTTATCGGTCAAGAAAGATAAGAAAATTTCAGGGTAGCAAACATTCTCTAAAATTTCTCTTAGATTCGAACCCATAGCTGATGATAGAACTAGAATAGATATTTTCTGTTTCCTACTCACACGAGCCCATATTCTTGCTTTTTTATCAATCTCTAATTCTAACCTGCCTCCCCAATCTGATATTATGGTGCCGGTATAGACCGAAATCCCGTTATGATCCAATTCTGACTGGTAATAGATACCAGGACTTTGCAATATTTGATTGATAACAATTCTGTATATTCCGTTTACTATAGAAGTTCCAAGGGAATTCATTAAAGGAATGTTTCCAATAAAAACTCTTTGTTCTTGCATATTCCTACTGGTTTTCCAAATTAATCCCGCGGATACATATAATTCAGAAGAATATGTAAGTGATTCATAGACAGCATCTCGTTCTTTTATCAGAGGTTCTACCAATTGATATGTTTCCACAAATAATTGAAATTCAATTTCGTGATCTATATCTTCAACTTTTGGAAATTTAGAAAGTTCTTCTATTAACCCCTGATCAATAAACCGATAAAACCCTTCAAATTGTATCTGATTTAATCCGGGTATTGTAGATGTTCCCTCTTTTCCATCCCCGAGCATCTTTTTTGAATTTCCCATTTATCCGTTTATTGAAAAAATACCATCCCATCTCTCATTCTTCACCAAATCATATCCATAGAATTCGATCTAGCAATAATGGAATTTCTATTCTGTTTACTGAATCACATGAAATTTTATCCAACTCCAAGATATATGGAATGTATGAAATACGTATGAACGGAGACTAGATTCAATTGGAATTTTTTTATAATTATTAAGAATATAGATCCAAATGGAACAGAATTGAGAAATACCACTGGAACTTATGGAGTTTTGTAAAGACTAGAAAAAAAGTAATTTCATTTTCACCTATGATATTACATATTCGATTGCATACCATTAAATAAAAAATGTATTCATGCTTGGATCTGTTCGAGCAGATAAATATATAATAAATAGAAAACTTTTTTTTTTACCACTTTACTTTTTCATGTATTTGTATTTCATTGTTCAAAAAAATATTTGAAGAAAAAAGTTTTACCTAATTTTGAATAGAGTATCATTGAATTGAAGTAGGTAAGAAAACTTGTGTTTTTTTAGTTATTAATTTTTTTATTAAAAAAATTAATAACTAAAAAAGAATGCACAGATAAGATATATACGTCTCTTTTTCTTCTTTTATTGTGGTACAGTTCTATATTGGGACAGCACATGCTGTGCTCTATCAAAAATTAAACTTTCTCTTCAATGTATTCAATGAAAAATGGAAATACAAAAATTTATGGAGAATTACTCCTCAAAAGCATCCCTAGAGAGATAAAATACCCCATTATAGAACTATAGCTCTATAACACAACGTAATGTATGTTCTGATTCTGGGGTTTACATATACTCAGAATTACTGTTATAATTGAAATTGAAGAAGATTTATTTTTATTTTTAATTGAAAAAACTCAATATAGATTGGTTATAAATACATTTATAATGATTTGCTTTTATTATTAGAAATAAAAAAATGTCAATTTTAATTCAAAAATAGTCATTAATTTACAGTCAATAGTTAATGGTTCGGATTTATACTGGATTCTTCTATATTTTGTGACTGAAAAACTATATATTTTTTTCGGAGTTGAAAAAAAAAGATAAAATTTGAATCTAGTTTCTATCGTTTTGGCGGCATGGCCGAGTGGTAAGGCGGGGGACTGCAAATCCTTTTTCCCCAGTTCAAATCCGGGTGCCGCCTCAACAACAGACTTGAAATCCCCTATTATAACAAACGTAGGAAAAGACTCTTGATACTTTCTTTATCGTGATTCTAAGCCCCTGGCTCTCGAGGTTCCTTTCTCTAACCTAAAGTTTTGTCTGTCAGATTCAAGGAAAACTTAAAGTAGTGGGGGGAAATCCGTAAATCTTTACTTTACACTACTAAAATAAGTTCCACTT